GGTTTTCAAGACCGGAGCTATCAACCACTCAGCCATCTCTCCAAAAGCTAATTTCTATTTTATCTTTATTCCACTGAATAGAACATGACCATACGAATTGATACCTTTTTTATCTATCCATGGTAAAGATATCTAGTGTGAATGTATTGGTCTAGTTATCTATCTGTATATATATGCATGATCCAGCATGCCCTTTTGTGAAGTAAAAAAAAACTACCTTCGATCCATGCCTCAAAAGGGGTGTCATATAAAATCAATGGATTCATGATAAAACCCCCATAATGCGTTTTTTTATTACATTCAAAATTTTTTGTCGATAAAAAGGGGTCAAGGGGTTGGGGGATCAAATGGTATAGTTCTTTTGTTAGTAAATTGGAGGATTAGAAACATGACTATTGCTTTCCAATTAGCTGTTTTTGCATTAATTGCTACTTCATCTATTTTATTGATTAGTGTACCTGTTGTATTTGCTTCTCCTGATGGTTGGTCGAGTAACAAAAATGTTGTATTTTCCGGTACATCATTATGGATTGGATTAGTATTTCTAGTGGGTATTCTTAATTCTCTCATCTCTTGAAACTATTCATTCTAGATCAAAAACTAGATCAAAAAACGAAATGACCCCTCCCCCCGAATTCTTTCGGGTTGTGAGGCACATTAAAACGGAATAGATAAGACCCCACAAATAAAGAAAACGAAAACATTATTATTATAGGGAGGGGTCAAACTTCTTCTATTGGAAAAATCTTATATCTTATACTATATATCATATATAGTAAAACTAAAAAACAAGATAAATAAATAAAATATATATAATAAATAATATATAATGGAATATATATAAAAAGAAAATAAAAAATTGGAATATTCTATTCCTATTATGTTAATATATTAGAATCTATTTTAAATATTCTCTAAATATATATAAATATAGTCTAGAAATCTATTTTCTAAAGACTATGAATGTTAATAGAATAATAAGAATAAATTCATTTAATATATAATAAAATTAATATATAATAAATAAGAATAATATATAATATAAAAATAAAATCGTAATTTGAATTCTTTTCTATTTTAGAAAAAAAGAATAATATATATCTATATTATTCATAAATAGAAACGAATATTAATAGAAAATAGAAAATATTCTATTTCGAATACAAAGATAGATAGATATTCCATATCTATATTAGATATAGATTCTATATATCTATATTATATATTTCGACTTTTTTTAATTACTCCTAATAGATATCAGACACAGCTCTGCACAAATAGAATCGATATATTACGTATCAAGTACGATAAAAAGAAAAATGCGGATATAGTCGAATGGTAAAATTTCTCTTTGCCAAGGAGAAGACGCGGGTTCGATTCCCGCTATCCGCCCCTGCCTTTTTATGTATTGAATAGTAATAGTATAATACTATATATACTATAAAATATTTTATAGAGTTGACTGTTATAGTATAGTACCCCCCCTTCTTCTTCTTGAATTCCATTTTTTATCAAAAATGTTGCGGAGACGGGATTTGAACCCGTAACCTCAAGGTTATGAGCCTTGCGAGCTACCAAGTTGCTCTACCCCGCGATAAAGAGAAGAATTGACAAATAATGGACAAACAAAGATTGAATGCGCCCCTCCACCATATCTGTACAAATAGAATAAACCATTTCTACAGAATGGTAAAGGGACCGTCCGATGATCGCTGATCATAAAAATGAATAAAAAAAAATGAAGAGAATTTTTTATTCTTACCAACTTGATCTTGTTGCACCGGGTAACAAACATTCATGAACCATTTCACGAAGTATGTGTCCAGATAATCCAAAGTCTCTGTAATTAGCTCTCGGTCTTCCGGTGACAAAACAACGTCGATGAAGACGTGTAGGTGCACTATTACGTGGTAGTGATTCTAACTTTTTTTGAATTTCCCATTTCTCACTTAACGACGCAACTTTGCTTATTTCGTTTTTTAAAGATCGGCGAATGGAATGATATTTTTTTTCCAATTTTTGCCTCTTCTTCTCCCTCTCAATCAAACTTTTCTTTGCCATAATGGTTCATTTCCTAGTAGTATCAATGATATAAGTCGGATCCTAGATGTAGAAATAAAAGAAAAGAAGGTGGTTCTCCTTCTTCATAGAAAGAAATGAAATGAGATTTTTGCACATACAATAAAGAGTTAAATTAACCAAATTTACCCGATGTAGAGGCAATCAAGAAAGCTGCATAAGTAAATATATAACCTACTGAAAAGTGGACTAATCCAACCAATCTTGCTTGCACAATGGAAAGAGCCACTGGCTTATCTCTCCATCGAATCAAATTAGCCAAAGGTGTGCGTTCATGAGCCCATGCTAAAGTTTCAATCAATTCCTGCCAATATCCGCGCCATGAGATTAAGAACATAAATCCAGTAGCCCAAACAAGATGTCCAAATAAGAACATCCACGCCCAGACTGATAAACTATTCATACCAAAGGGATTATATCC